GGAAATTAATCAAAAATTTCAAGTACTTTCTTTTCTTTTGCGTGAGAAACCACCCGCGTTTAAATAGAGTCCTCGTTGCGGCAGTCGCCAAAAGCCCATCGGATATCTCTTTCTTTGACTTCTCCGCAACTTTTTGATGTGAAAACAGAGAGACAGGGGTCTCATTGTCGAAGTCGAATAGGAAAAAGAGTGGATCTCCAGGGTCCCAAAAGAACTGGCGTCTTCGCAAAACAAAAACGAGTTGTTCTTTGGGTCCACCCTTCAATAACGACAAATAATACTCTCGAAGCCCATCCTCTTGAGCATCGTCATCCTCTAGATCATAGTTGTAAGAGACATAATATTTTGTCTTTGGAATACGGGGATCGTCTTCGATTCCAGTCCGCAAGTACTCCAAATACTTCTCTAGAGTATCACGATTTTTTGCCAGTTCATTCAAATAATCAAATAAAAAACGAGTGGGATCAGATTCATCATCGTGATCAGATTCATCATCTTGATCAGATTCATCATCGTGATCAGATTGATCATCGTGATCAGATTGATCATCGTGATCAAAATCATAAAAATCATAATCGTGATCAGATTCATCATCTTGATCAGATTCATCATCCTTGAACTGGGACCAAGAAGGCAATCCCGTCCCCCTCTTCTTCCGGGCCCAATAAGGAAATTCCGATAAAGCGGGCCTTTTGATACAATCATATATAAAGTCCGAAGGTTGCCACATTCTAGGAGACCAAGCTATTTCATCGAATAACTCCAGCATAAGATCGTGCAGGATGGGGGCTTCTCCTACCAACTCCGATTCATAGAGAAGTTCAATATCCGTGATAGAACGAACTGCACTTTGCATCCTATAGAAAGGATGCGGGGATGTCACTCGATCATTAGAAAAAGAATCTTTTTCTATCCCGAACAATATCACCAGAGCGACTTCTACTTCTAATAGGACCTCAACGATGTGAGAATCATTCTCAAGGAAGCTAAAAGACTGCATCCAATTTTTTTGATAATTCATCCAATTTTTTTTATTGGGTTCTACGTGTATAGGTACAGGCCACCAAAGCTTTTGAGCGACCGATCCGGCAGAACAACTGAAAAGATAAAGAAGTATCGTTAATCTCTTAATGTTCGTTCCAAGTTCGAAGAACCATTTGTACACATAAGCCTCCCCGTCGTGCCATAATTGCTTCTTTAGAAAGATAGATATAGGATCTATAAGATAATTACTTATATTACTTATAAATGCATTTTGTGCAAAAATCCTTCCTATCTGATAGAAAATGATCCCACGATCCTGAAACGGAAGTGGCCTTTCTTTCATCTCCCAAGTTTGTTTATGAAGAGCGTATCTAATTGTATTAGTGTCTATAATTGATTTACCCTGTAACATACTAAAAGCTACGGCCACATTGTTAAGTGCTACAAGATCTGGTACATTGTAACCCATGGCTATGGAACCGACTCCATTAGTATGGAACATTTTCGTTTCCAAGTGAAATCCCTTAGTATATGAAAGGGTGAAAAAGTGCTTTCGTTGTTGTGGAATAAGAAGCTTTCGTATCTTAATGCATGTAATGAATTTATCCACTAGAGTGGGATCCACTTTTTGGGGAATATGAGTCGAAGCAATAACAAGAATATCGGTAGTGGACCGTCTTTCACAATCCCTGGAGAAAATATCCTCGGGGAAATAGTTCAATACTAAAGCGAGGGAGTCCCACTGATCCAAATACAGATGCAGATAATGAATGTTTGAAATCCATACTATGCAAGGAGACATTGCTCTTGCGAATTGGAAGTCTATGTAGATACAATATGGGTCGGGTTCCAGCCCCATTACACGCCTAATTATCCCATCATCCACCAAAACTTGCCCCCCCAGCTCCCAGTTAAGATCGACATCATCATCAATACCGTCACTATCCAGACTCTCATTCTTAAACTCATCTAGATATTCCTCAGAATCTTTATTAAAATCAATACAATCAACATCCAACTCCACCAACGCATCGTCAAATTCCTCAAGATCGACGCACTGATCAAGATAAAAAAAGAGTGTATCAGGCGCTTTGTCCAGAACTATCGGAACGAAAGGAAGATAGGAGTTTGTCGCTAGGGATTTGACCAAATGGGATCGTCCAGTTCCTGTAGAACCTACCACTAAAATACCCTTAGGGGGGGCTAGGCGTAGGCGGAGCGAAAAGGGTTTTGATTTTGCATAACCAAAACTATTAGCCTCATACCAGAGTCTTGAATAAAAGCCTGTTTGATAATGAGCAAGGAATATCCGTTTTTCTGCTAAACAGGATGTATTGAACTCATAATTGATTAGACCCTTTTGATGAATGTCAACTAAGTATCGTAAGTAAACTGCTCCCGGTTGTTCAAGCATTTGATAACCAGAATCATTCTTGAATAAATGATCACTATAAGTCAGACCCAATAGAATTTGATTCATCCCTTTTTCTGTACTGAAGGTGCAGGACTGCATCAAGGAATGTCTAGGTTTATCCAAAATCCAATCAGTGCTCAAGATCCAGGATTCTATTTTATCATGAGTCTTCAAACTTTCTCCTTTTATTATCCATGAATAGATCTCTTTACTTCTATGACTTAGATATCTCGTCTTTATCGAAAAAGTGATTCGATCGATGAAAAAATTTGGTAGGAAATTTATGAGAAGATCGATGGGAGTGAAAAATATCATCTCTATAAATAAGACCCCATAATATTGTATGCGGAGGATATAAAACGGTATTTGGTTGTCGACTAGGTCCATAGCAAATCCAAGGAAATTCTTTTCCAATTTGCGTTTCCATTGGAACTGGAACCGGAAAGAATTCGGTTCAGGTATACTAGGATACGCATCCAGAAGGTCCTCCAAATCACTCATGTATGATTCCATCATCAAAGATTTTAACCCTTCGAACTCTGTATGTAACTCACTAGAGGTTTTGGAAACCGACATAAGATATATCTGAACGAGATATCCAGCAAGAAGAAGAAGTAAAAGGATTGAATAGAGTAACTCCCGAACATTTGGCGAGCTCCGATTTGTCGATATCAATGGTAATTCCTTCTTGACATAAATTGTTTTACGAAATGTTTCATCAATTAGTTCCCATATTTCGTCGTTCTCCAGAAGAAGCTTATGTAAACACTTAAGAGAAATCTCACTTATCTTTGTCTTCAATTTTCTCTTAAGAATTCGCCATTTTCTCTTAAGAATTCGCCATGATCTATCTGATCTCTGCATAATATCATTCAAAATGGATACAAATTTGTGATTGCTACTTAGTAGGTCTGCAAAGGTATCTAAACATAGTAGGTCTGAAAGGGTATCTAAAAATAGCGGGTCTGCAAAGATATCGAAAAATCGTAGGTCTGAAAGGGTATCTAAAAATAGACATTTTATATATTTGTACCCTGTCGAAGTAAAGAAGAATGGCAGATATGTTTGGAATAGATTCCATTTTGAGAGAATTGTATCTCGTTGAAAAGTTCTATCCATCTGCCCTTTCTCAATGCATTTCTTTGAACGAAGATTCCGTTTTTTCCTCTTTGCGGATGGTAAATATTTCTCAGAAGGTGAATTGAGATACCGATGCAAGTTCTTCCTTTCTGAATCAGATAGACTCATATCTGAAAGAGGTTGACAATAAGTTCTTTCCAAATTGACTATTTCTTCCTCTGTTAGAGGTGTTCCAGAAATGTCTGCGATCGAGTAAATAGTTCTACGAACGAATAGATCGGATCGAATTGGAAAATGGAAAGATTTGTACAAGTTATACCTTTCGTCACCTCTTTGTGGAAAATCGTTAGATATGAATATGTTAGACTCGATTGGTGAAATAGTATCTCTCTCCAAAAAAGCATGTTTTTTTTTACCGCCGCACAAAGAAAATATTTTCTTGCGAATGAATAAGATATTGAGGAATTTTCTATACGTAAAATCATAATTATTGATACGGGCCTTTTCCATATAAAAAGGGAATCCTTTGTTACAATAGAAGAAGAAGTGATGTGGATTATTCAAGAATCGAAGTCGATTTACTTTATAAAAAGCAGATATCAATGAACTTCTATGAAATGCTTTTACGGGATTCAACCAATTGTCTTGATCGCGGAATATCATTGAGAAATAGGAATCCGTGTTATCAAAGGATTTCCTGTGATTCTTTCTAGTATGGAATGAGTCAATCATCCACTTCCACTTCGGTATCTTATTGAACAAAAAGGGTGATATTGTTCTTCCATTGATCAATAATTTCGATTTTTGGGAAGTATCATGATCCTCCGCTTTCCATTTTTTCAAATGAACGATTTGAAGACCTAGTGATTTTAACAACGGATTGCAGAGTTGATCATTCGGACCTTTCAATTCATAAATGTGGATCTCGGACCTATGAATAGGCATATTCCCTAAACTCACAAAGAAAAAAGGAAGTGAGTTAGACAAAAAGAGAATCAATTTTGACAAAAAAAGTGACTTAGAATATTTTTTTTTGTTGATAACCTTAGACCAATCAATCCAATATGGATTAATAGGTAATCGATCGAAGACTACTTGAAAAAGGCTTTTCTGCTCAGAAACAAAATGTTCAAAATGTTCCTGGAAATTATTGCTCCCATTGAAGCATTTGTATCTATATGCATCAGGATCCCGATTCATGGATCTCTCGCTTCGAGAAATCAAAATAAGAGAATCGAACCATTTCTTCTGACTCTTTTTCAAATTCGATAAATGTTGGTTGATCGTATATTTCATTCTAGTTCTATGATTCAGAGTATCGTTCCCTATTTGATCCCCTTGAATTCCATATTCGAAGTTGTGATCGGATCTATTCATTAAAAAGAATCGATTCAATCCATTTCTTATGTACCCATAAGTGCTATATTGGATTTGAATCAGATTTCGGATCAATCTATATTGATTGACTGCCTCCATTATGTTGTTGCTAGCAAATACCACTATTTTTTCTTTTGTATCTTTCAAATAATTCCCGCAGGAGATCCGAAGCCATTTTTTTCTGATCCTTTGATAAAAAGATTCATTCTCTTCATAAAAAATAGGAGGTAGAACCAATAAAGATTTCTTTTTTGATTCATCCCTGGAGTTGAATACCTCATTCAAGAATTGTTTTTGATCCAATCCGTAGGAATCAATAGAAAAGGCAAATCCCTTATGATACACCAGATCCGGCTCGGTTATTGATAGAGTGAATAGATCTGCCATTTCTTGAAATCTCTCTTCAGATTCAAAATCGTGGTGTAACGTGTATCCCCCCCTGTTCCGGTCATGGAATAGATGAAATAAATCAAAAAATGGATTGTTGTTCAAGAATGAAATCTTATTGGAACTATCCATATTCGGTTCATCCTTCGGAACCATATCACATCCCCGATCTGATGAAATAGGATGAATTGAGACAGTCTTTTGTAAATACGTAATTATCTTGAATATATTAACCATTTCCTTATTTTCCGATCGCCTGGAGGGGATAAAAGAAACATATTGTTCTTTCTTCAACAATTTCTGATCTCTAGTGAACCTCTCAGTAGGACTTGAACCCAGATGAAGTTCTGACCATCTGTCAGAGAAAAAAGAACGAACGGATCTTGTAGGATTCCCAAGAAGTTCTTCGATTTCTTCCGTAAGCAGATGATTATTCATCTGCTTCTCGCGTTCCGTGAATAGCCGAGACATTGAGGAATATCCAGAAAGGCATTTCGGGAATTGGCCTGATTCTATCTCTTTTCCTTTTGGAAGATAGAGGAGTGAAACAATCAGCCTATTGATATTGGCAGACCCAAAGGATTCTTCCAATGTATCATTTCTGGACCCAATCGAATTAATAGGTATAGGAAGAAGCCCTATCAAATAGAGATTTTTTCTTTCGACCATATTTCGATTGTTAATACGATATATAAGGCTCCCTACTACAAAGAATACTACACCCTTGATCGTGAAAGTGAAATATCGGTTAATAGTTGAATCCCGCGAATTGAGTGAAAATAAGGTACTCAAAATTCGGAGATCAAAGAGTTTTAGAAAACGTTCTTGGTCGAAAAAAATCTTAACCAAAGGTCCCACTGAATTGAAGTAGGACCATGTCCATGAATCGAAGAAATAGCCAGAATTCTTGATCCCTATCAATACCTCTTTAAACTCGAAAATGATCAATTCTCTGAAAGTTATGTAAGTTTGTCTTCTTCGTCTTTTCATATATTAAAAATACCCCCTACTAAAATATTAGTAGTTTATTTACACTTTACTCTTTAATGTGGATCTGTAAAATATTCGTATTTTATTTAAACTTTACTCTTTCATGTTAATGTGGAAATGTAGTTGTATATCAAATCTTAAATGAAACCATAATTGTCTATCACGTAATTGTCTATCTATAATATTAATTGTCTATCACGTAATTGTCTATCTATGATATTAATTGTCTATCTAGAATATGATTATGATACTGCACTTATGATATTTCACTGAAAATGTGTCTAAAATCTCTATTTCTATACTAGAATATATATGAAAATGAAAACGTATATTTATATTCTATTTCAATGAAAATTTCAATGATATTTGTATCAAATGAAAATTGTATTTGTATTGATTTATCCTAAAGATTTCATTTCAATTGGAATTTGGTTATTCACCATGTACGAGGATCCCCGCTAAGCATCCATGGCTGAATGGTTAAAGCGCCCAACTCATAATTGGCGAATTCGTAGGTTCAATTCCTACTGGATGCACGCCAATGGGACCCTCCAATAAGTATAAGTCTATTGGAATTGGCTCTGTATCAATGGAATCTCATCCTCCATACATAACGAATTGGTATATTCATTTCATAATATATGAACAGTAAGAACTAGCAGTCTTATTGAGACTCGAACTCATAGGGAAGAAAATAGGGTGTCTGTCAAGGTAATAGCTATGAATAGTCATTGACTCCCGGGAAAGGGTAGAAGAATGGGACCATTATGGGACATACAATGCATTACAGACGTATGATCATTACCCTTCAACCGGTTATTCTATTCCACCTCTTAGAACGAAAAGAACGTAAAAAAATATTTTTTTTAATAGCATGGGGATACA